TACATTTCTAGGATCAACCAACTGGGGTTTTGTCGTTCTAAAATATTAGATTCTATAGAAGCAATGATAAATAGATACGAATAGAGATAAATAGATACGAATAGAGATAAATAGATACGAATAGAGCGCAAAAAAGGGGGGAAATAAAAAACAAAGTATAGAAAAGTTATACAAAATTTTATACGAATCACTGCCCCCTTTTTTTATTTCCTTAATTTAATTTCGTTTGATTAGGGCAAAGTTACTTAAAAACCTCCGCCTTCTTTAAAATATCCCGAACAGTTCCTGTAGGCTGAGCGCCTTTTTCAAGGAAATATAGAATAGCGGGAACATTTAAACAACTTTGCTTCTTTATCGGATCATAAAAACCCACTTTCCGAAGATCTCTTCCTTCTCTTCGGGATCGAACATCAATTGCAACGATTCGATAGACGGCTCATTGGGATAGATGTAAGTAAATGAAGAAGACCCCCCCCTAGAAACGTATAGGAAGTTTTCTCCTCGTACGGCTCGAGAAAAAATGATTCGAGGTTTTGTCTATGTATAGAATTCTAATGAATGGCAAAAGGGTTGATAAAATCAATTAGACTAGGATTTCACTCATTTTTTTCTTCGTTGTTCCTAAAAAAAAAAAAGAAAAAATCATTTGTACTCATAACTCAAGTTGGATAATTCTCAAATAGCTCAAAAGAAAACCAAATCTTTAAGCAATTTATTTCATTTATTGAATGGTCTTTAACCCCCCTTTTGTTTGTCTCGTTTAAAATACAATCATCTATTTTGATTTGGATTCTTTATTCTGATCCAGTTATTGAGACAATGGAAACGGCGTTTCCTTGTTCTGGGATCCTTTTTCTTTGTTTTAAATCATTGGGTTTAGACATTACTTCGGTGCTTCTTAATCCTTCCAACAAAATGGCAGCAACATACCCCTTTTGTGATTTCTTTCTATCAAAGAATCATACGAATGGTTGATTCCCCGTGATACACTTTGAATCGAAAGAGTTTTATCAATTCCAACAAAATTTCCTTTTGAATTGAAAACTTGCCCGAATCGGATCCTTTCGATTTCTATATTGATGATATACTTACGAAGTTGTTCCAATTTATTGATTGGCATTAACCCTAGATCCTTGCCCCTGAAAGTTGAATCAATACTTTACTACTCGAGCTCCATCATGTACTATTTACATTACAACCCAACAAAAAGAGGGGTTCTAGTGGAACAGAACAAACGATGTCGGGCCAAGAGCACCTTCATTCCTATATAAAATGGCGGATGTAAGAATAAGAATCCACACCGGATCGTGTCCTTCAAGTCGCACGTTGCTTTCTACCACATCGTTTCAAACGAAGTTTTACCATAACATTCCTCTAATTTGGAGCCAGTATGGAATTGATTCAATTATGGAATCATGAATAGTCATTGGTTCAGTCGGTACATAGACATAGTAATCTATACCCTTTTTCTTCTATACATAGAACATAGATGGTAAAGAGAACATAGATGGTAAAGATTTTTCTGAAGAAATCTTAGCAAGACCCCACCTTTTATTGTCTGAATGCAACTTTTTATAAAAAAAAAAAACAAACTAACAGAAATATAGAAATAACATAACTAACATAAATAACACGAATAAATGAATTCTTTTTAACCCTGCATCTTCAAGTGACTCAATAGAAGAGATTGACCCATCTGCGACTTCTTTGAATACCAAAGATTCAACTCATAAGGAATCATTCAAAATTTTTATAATCGAAAAAGTTTCCTATTTCGACATCATTATTGGAATAAAGTTTTACAGTAAAGACTACATTTGATCATCATAAAAAAAGAGAAATATCTCTTTCTTTTCGAATTGAATTATCAATGATTTAAAGCCGATAAATAGATTGAACAAGAAACCCAATTTTTTTTCGTGAGATGGATAAAAAAGACTGATATAAGAGAAGATTTAGGTCCTTATTCTTTCGATTCTTATTTTATTAATCAGATGAACGAGTAGGGGTTTTTCGTATCTATCAGATAGACTGAACAACTGTCACTGTTATGGATATTCTATGTTATGGATATTCTATAATTAAATATTTCAATATTTAAGGGATTACATTTCTTTTTAACAAAAATGGAAAGGCTGTTGTCACTGAACGTTGTCACTGAAATAGAACGAAATCGAATAATAACAATACATATATATTACATATTAAGTTAAACTAAGCATTTCCTCATTTTATATGTATTTTTTTTGGTTAACCTGGAATTAAGTAATCTTTCTGCAATCTTGGCATAAAGTGACTAAAATATATGAATTACCCCATCTCAATCGTTACATAGATTTACAATTATTCATTAGAACCAAACACGAAATACCTAAAAAGGTCAAAAAAACATCGGTTACATATGTAACTTGATTCGTTGTTAATGAGATTCGGACAGACACAGATATTTAAATGAATATCTCCCGTTGCTGATTAATACCTATCTACCCCCCCCCCAATTCTCTGGGAATGCTGAATCAGAAATCAAAAAAGATCCCTTTTACGGAAAGGGAACTATCTAGGGACAAAGACAAACACGTCCAGATTAAGCCCTTGCTCCTAATTTTTATTTTACCCTAACCCAAGTCTTAAGAGACTTAATCCCATTGATTGAATGTAATAACCCCCTCTTGTCTCTTGTTTATAATTCAGAGGGCCTAACCTAATAATTGGGCTGCCTCATTTAAGTTTAATGGATAGGGAATAAGAGATAGGGAAGGTAGGTTCTTTCTTATTGCGATTCAAAACGGATCGTTGAAAATTCAAATAGATATGAGACATAAGGTTTTTAAGGTTTTTCTAAGTAACTAACTTCCTTCCAATATGAAGGGAATGAACATATGGTGAAAAGCCCGCCCTACTTTACTTTATTTGAAAGTGTGACCTATGTTCCCATCGTACCTGGATCACAAACAAAAATATTCAGTTATATCTGCATATCATTTGAACTCGATTCAGTTAGTTCAGTTTGTGAAAAAAAGATATGATTCAGAGAAGAATCATTCAAAATCAGAAAAGAAACAAGAATCACATTCTATCCAATATTAGGCCTTTAAGCAGAACGTTATTTACAAAAGCAACCTTTACTCTGATAGAATGGATATGTCCTGGGACGGAAGGATTCGAACCTCCGAATAGCGGGACCAAAACCCGTTGCCTTACCACTTGGCCACGCCCCATTTAGATTTCTATTCGACAATAATAAAGAATAATGTTAGTATTGGGTTTTGGTCAATTCCAGTCCAAATATCTATAGAAAATCTTTCTAAAATAGATTAGATTCTTGCTAGGATTTTAACACATGTAGATATAGAATTTAATTGAATTCATTGATCATTACATATAATTCAATTAAGATATTCTATGAAAGTATGATTTCTTCTATTCTCCTTTGAGAATTGGGGGATTTTTGATTGGGTGCGTTCAAAGAAAAAGAAGGATTTTTTGTCTACCGTACTTTAACTTCATTTTTCCTTATATCAATAACTCAATCAAAATGCAATTATCTCCAAGAACAAAATGTCTGTTATGCTTAATATCTTTAGTTTGATCTGTATCTGTCTTAATTCTGCCCTTTATTCGAGTAGTCTTTTCTTCGCCAAATTGCCCGAGGCCTATGCTTTTTTGAATCCAATCGTAGATCTTATGCCAGTCATACCTTTGTTCTTTTTTCTCTTAGCCTTTGTTTGGCAAGCTGCTGTAAGTTTTCGATGAGATTTTTAATACCATCCTAGAAAATTCATGATTTATTCGAGAAAAAAATTCTAACAATTAATAAAATCAAATAAGTCTTACAGTATGAACCTTCGATTCAAACATTGAAAGTCCTGGATAGCCGCGATAAATCCAAATCTGGCTCACCCCATATCCCCCATTCTGACCTTTTTCCAGTGAAAGAATATTGGGGTTAGGTTAGGGTCCCCCACAATATATAATTTGGGGGTATGAAAGAAATTTTTGGTAATGAAAGACTCTTAGTATAACTGAATTTGAATTTCTGAAATTCTTTTCTGTTTCTAGAAAGCACTTCATTTCTTGGTGTCAAAATATTTGGTATAAAATAAAAATGGAGGATCTATTCTCTTTTCTCGTTTTTTTTTCCAAAAAAAAGATCTTGGAGATTGTGTAATGCTTACTCTCAAACTTTTCGTTTACACAGTAGTGATATTCTTTGTTTCTCTCTTTATCTTTGGATTCCTATCTAATGATCCGGGGCGTAATCCTGGACGTGAAGAATAAAAGGAGGTTTTTCGTTTTCCTTGCTTGATTTTGAAATTTTCTTAGGGTTTTTTATCTATTCGACACGCTTAACTAAGAAAAAATAAAAGGATTGGCGAAATTTGAAAGAGAAATCAAATATCAAGTCATCAACAAAAACGGAAAGAGAGGGATTCGAACCCTCGGTACGAATAACTCGTACAACGGATTAGCAATCCGCCGCTTTAGTCCACTCAGCCATCTCTCCCAATTGAAAAAGATAATTATTATGTTACATTACACATGAAATAAGGATTGAAAAAATCTTTCTTTCTCTGTCTTTATCTATATTATATATCTACAACTTTTATTAGCAATTCCATTTAGATCAAGTAAGGGCTCGAAGGATTCAATAGAAAGAAAAAAATAGAAAGAAAAAAAAAGAGGACCTTTTTGCTTTGATTTTGTTCGAAAGGCCCCTTTTTTATTCCCGTGGCCTGGCCTGGTCACTACCTAGCCGGGCCTTTTTTGTTCCAACGAATCCTAGGCAAAACAATTTATCCGATTTGAAAACAAAAAAGGGTTTGCTATTAAAGCAACAACAAAAAGACGAAGGAATATTTTCATTCTTATTATATAAAATCAAAGTGTCATTTCTTATTCTTCTTTCTTCCTTTTTTATTTCCTTGACAACCTTATTCTTACTAGAATAAAAAAAGAAACTATGGATTTTTACACAATGCATTTTTTGTTATGATTTCAGT